ATATTTAACATAGTTAAAGATAATTATAAACAAACCAAATCCTATTTTTTTATTCTAATTAGAGATACGGCTGAAATAGGATTTTAGGGATAAGAAATAAACTAACCAAACCATGGATAAATCCAAGCGAACTTTTCTTAAATCCAAGCGATCTTTTCGTAGGCGTTTGCCCCCGATCCAATCGGGGGATCGAATTGATTATAAAAACATGAGTTTAATTAGTCGATTTATTAGTGAACAGGGAAAAATATTATCTAGACGAGTGAATAGATTGACCTTGAAACAACAACGATTAATTACTATTGCTATAAAACAAGCTCGTATTTTATCTTTGTTACCTTTTCTTAATAATGAGAAACAATTTGAAAGAACCGAGTCGACCACTAGAACTCCTAGTCTTAGAGCTAGAAAAAGATAGGTTTACTCTTTCTTCACTTCACTTGAATTCGAATTCCCATCCGAACTCAAACGGGGATTGATATTTTGTTGGAAAAATCCAAGAATCCGGATTGAATTATCGTGTCGTAAGAAAACAAATAATAATCTGGGAAGAATACATTTTTTTATTTAACTTGTTGATTCATATTTATTTTGACTACTTTCTCATATTTTATCATATTCTATTCATTTTTATTCGACCTTCCCGGAGTTCATTCTCCGGGCAACTCGGTTTAACCGGTGGATTCCTTCCAACCTACTTCTTTTATGATCTCATTGGAAATCATATAAAGACAATTCCTATTTGATATAGCTATTTGTGCAAGTATTTTACGATTAAGAAGCAACTGTCTCTTATACAGACCGTTTATTAATCTACTATAACTATAGCATACCCCCCTTTCACGAATTGCTGCATTTATTCGAGTGATCCACAAACGACGAAAATTGATTTTTTGCTTATCCCTATCCCGATGAGCCGAAACCAAAGCTCTTATTTTTTGTTGAGTAATAGTTCGAGTAAGTCTTGAATGAGCCCCCCGAAAGCTTGATGCAAATAAACGAATTTTTGTTCTACGTCTCCGAGCGATATATCCCCGTCTAATTCTGGTCATTGAATAAATGAAACTTTCACGAATAACTAATAGATTTCCTTTCTTTCAGTTATTCTTTTGCCCCTTTCCTAGTATATTAATAACAAAACGGATTTTTCCAATGTATAAACTAAAAATTCCAACGGCTTTGGCTACTATAACCTTCCCAACCACGATTTTTCTTTTTTATAGGCGTTTCGCCTCGAAATACGAAATTGTACTATACTAGGTATTAAAACTAAAAAAAAAATAGCAATGAATAGTGGATTCCATCGTTTCTATGGTTACTTCTTAAACGGTGAGGTCTTCTCTATACACCGGAGCCTTTACTTCATTTAATCAATGTTATTGCTAACTTGTATAGTTCACATTCTTCGGCTCTACCCATGAATTATCCAGTAATAGGTCTTTCACAACGAGCTCTACCTATACAGTAACGGTATTTAATTATGAGGGTTGGCTGGGTAGCTGACCCTGTTAGTCCGTTCTTGCAAGAGGGGTCTATATTAACTAAGATTTCCTCCGCTTAATGGATAACCATTTGCTACCAATGGAGAATTGCTTCTCATCTTGAATTGAGGTGAGTGGATTTACACCAATAGAAACCATAAATTTTATACACAATAAAAGGAATATGCTCCATTTTCTTATTTTTATAGATAGGAAATGTAGTTCGTTTTCCGTTCTATCCTATTTGATCATTGATATTCGAACATGGCTCTCTTTCCTTTGTTCTAGTTCATGATCTGAACGAGTCGCACATACACCCTAGTACATGTTCCTCGACGCTGAGGGCATCCCCGAAGCGCGGGGGATTTTGTGACATTTCTAATTGGCTGTCTTGTATTTCTAATAAGTTGTTTAATCGTTGGCATGTTGAATCATATACATAATGGACTGGTTTAGATCGATCCTAACCGCATGATTATGAATTCCTTTTATTGAATAGAATAGTAAATAAAAGTCATAATATATTAATATGAAACTCGGCAGGGGTAATTTCAAATCACGAATTGATGCGAAATCCAGGCTATTGTCATTCAACCGCTACAAGATCAACAATTCCATAAGCTTGGGCCTCTGTTGCTGACATAAAAACATCTCTTTCCATGTCTTCGGAGACAACCCATAGGGGTTTGCCCGTTCTTTGTACATAAACCCTTGTCAGGGTTTCACGTAGTTTCAGCAGTTCTCCCACTTCCAGGATGAATTCTCCCGTTGCTACTTCAGAAAAAGAACCAGCAGGTTGATGGATCATTACCCTGATGATATAAGAAAATAAAAGGTTTCTTTATTTCGCATGATGAGGGGAAGATAAAAGAAAGATAAAAGAATAACAAGAAAAAAAGATAGAATCGAACAACCGTACGGGCATTATGCATTGCATACGGCTCTACAATAAAATTGACCCTTACCTTACATCAAATAAAGAAAAAATAGGATCGATCAGACCCCGATCGGTAAATGAT